ATCGCTTCGCATTATCTGGATCTAAAGAACCAGTCAAGATATAAGTAAAGATATGATATATTGGCGATATCATTATACCAACGGAAATATTGCATAAAAAAAAAGAAAAACGAATCTGATTATGAGTTGTGAAGCAATAAGAATATATGGATAAATGAAAGGGTGAAAGAAAGAGAGAAAAAAGATATCAATGATATAGAATTCTAATATGTAAGGTCTATGAGTCATGTCATAAAAGGTAGTGTAATAAAGCATCAATATTAATTAATCCATAATTAGATGACTATATTCATAGAACAAACAAATCAAGAGCCCCGAGTCACTAAAAACTGAGAAGGTTGACTCAAGAAAAAACAAAAAATGGAATTAGAGGCTCCATTGTACAATTCAGACCTAACCATTAATCGAGAAGCGATGGGAACGACGGAACCTGTGAATGCCTAAGATTTTATTAAAAACGAATCTTAATGATTCATTGGGTGGGATGGCGGAACGAACCAAGAACCAATCCATTTATTCTGAGGAATCATGTTCTGAGGAGTCATGGGCTAACCCTACATCTGAAATAGATAATGAAAGAGTAAATATTCGCCCGCGAAAATTTGGATTTTATTGGATTTCTAAATAGGGGTCAATCCGATATGGTAATAAAAGGAAAAACCAAATAAAGATTCGTTAGAACCTTATAACATAACAAAACAACATTATCTATTTATATCTAGATAACAAGAATTGTCTATAATAGAAAAAGAATACTTGTTTAGTTATATATCAAAACAAGATATACAAATTTCCAATAGACCAATAAATTAGATGAAATCTCAAAAAATACCACGACGATTCGGTATATTATTTTATTCATTAAGTCCATGTATATTCTATTTTAATCGTTTCATTCGCGAGGAGCCGTATGAGATGAAAATCTCATGTACGGTTCTGTAGTAGAGATGGAATTGAGAAAGAACCATCAACTATAACCCCAAAAGAACCAGATTCCGTAAACAACATAGAGGAAGAATGAAAGGAATATCCTCCCGAGGTAATCATATTTGCTTCGGTAGATATGCTCTTCAGGCACTTGAGCCCACTTGGATCACATCTAGACAAATAGAAGCAGGGCGGCGGGCAATGTCACGAAATGCCCGCCGCGGTGGAAAAATATGGGTACGCATATTTCCAGACAAACCGGTTACAGTAAGACCTACAGAAACACGTATGGGGTCAGGAAAAGGATCTCCCGAATATTGGGTAGCTGTCGTTAAACCAGGTAGAATACTTTATGAAATGGGCGGAGTCACAGAAAATATAGCCAGAAAAGCTATTGCAATAGCAGCATCCAAAATGCCTATACGAACTCAATTCATTATTTCGGCATAATAATTAGAACCAAAGGAAAGAGGTCTTTGGGATGAAAAAAAAAACAATTGCAATTGTAGGTTTCTTTTTTTTTTTGGATACACAATATTTCTTTTTTTTACTTCGCCCTTTGCATTGAAAGAACAGAGAAAAAAAAATGATATGATTCAACCTCAAACCCATTTGAATGTAGCCGATAACAGCGGGGCCCGCGAATTGATGTGTATTCAAATCATAGGAACTAGTAATCGACGATATGCTTATATTGGTGACGTTATTGTTGCTGTAATCAAGGAAGCAGTACCAAATACACCTTTAGAAAGATCAGAAGTGATCAGAGCTGTAATTGTACGTACTTGTAAAGAACTCAAACGTAACAACGGTATGATAATACAATATGATGATAATGCTGCGGTTGTCATTGATCAAGAAGGAAATCCAAAAGGAACTCGAATTTTTGGTGCGATCGCCCGGGAATTGAGACAGTTAAATTTCACTAAAATAGTTTCATTAGCACCCGAGGTATTATAAGACGAGACCGTGATATATTTATAGTATTTGAATGAAATAGATTAATTAATAGATTGATTATGTCTCACGCATATACCTTTTCTTTTTTATTAGAAATATCAAAATATTTATTATATTATATAAATCTCAAAATCAAAATATTTAATAATTCATAAATAAAAAAGAAAATAAATATTCTAAATATTATTAATTAATATAAGATTAATAAAAGATATAAAATAATAAAAGAGCATGTTAATTATATCAAAAGTCAAGGGCAACAATCATTTTAGTTTATCATGGGTAAGGACACCATTGCTGACATAATAACCTCTATACGAAATGCTGACATGAATAGAAAAGGGACGGTTCGAATACCATCTACTAACATCACCGAAAACATTGTTACAATACTTTTCCGAGAAGGTTTTATTGAAAACGTGAGAAAACATAGGGAAAGCAACAAATATTTTTTAGTTTTAACTCTACGGCATAGAAGAAATAGGAAAGGATCATATAAAACTATTTTGAATTTAAAACGAATCAGTAGACCTGGTCTACGAATCTATTCTAATTATCAACGAATTCCTAGAATTTTAGGAGGGATGGGGATTGTAATTCTTTCTACTTCTCGAGGTATAATGACAGATCGAGAGGCTCGATTAGAAAGAATCGGCGGAGAAATTTTATGTTATATATGGTAATCTTTCTGATATCCGAATTCTATGAGAAACTTACATACATTTTTGTGAAAAAAGAGAGAGAAAAAGCGGGTTTCTAATATCACTCCTTATACATTAGTTAATACGGGAAGGGGTTTTAACTGGAATAGGAATAAAAGAAACAAATGGATTCATGAGGGTTTAATTACTGAATCACTTCCCAATGGTATGTTCCAAGTTCGTTTCTATAATAAGAATCTCATTCTAGGTTATGTTTCCGGAAGGATTCGACATAGTTTTATACGTATACTACCGGGAGATAAAGTAAAAATGGAAGTAAGTCATTTTGATTCAAGCGGAGGGCGTATAATTTATAGACCCCGGAACAAAAATTCGAATGATTATACTGTTTTTCAACTTCAACATTCTTTTTTTTATGGGGATACAATTAGAAGTTAAAAATCTCAGGAAACCCTATTTTCTTCCAATAAATAGATTCGGAATTCTGTTAAGGAATGACAAATATGAAAATAAGGGCCTCCGTTCGTAAAATTTGTGAAAAATGTCGACTGATCCGTAGGCGCGGACGAATTAGAGTAATTTGTTCCAATCCAAGACATAAACAAAGACAAGGATAATCTTTCCAAAAAACAAAAAAGGGGGGCTTTCTAAAACTAAAGGACCGGATGCACAAAAAAAATCAAATAAAATTAATAAATTATATTCAAATTTGATTAATATTCTATTTTCATATTATATATATTAATTTTTTATTTAATATTATATATATTTCATATTATATATATTAATTTTTTAGAATATATTATGATATAAATTAATATATTTAATTTATTAAAAAATATATTAATAAATTAAATATATTTTCATTTTTGAAAAAAATGAAAAAATCGAAAAATAGAAAGGATCTGTTTTTGACATGAAATGGATATATCCATATATCTCTGACTTATATTTATGAGATAATAAAATATGGGAAAACCTATACCAAAAATTGGTTCACGTAGAAATGGACGTATTGGTTCACGTAAGAATGCGCGTAAAATACCAAAGGGAGTTATTCATGTTCAAGCTAGTTTTAACAATACCATTGTGACTGTTACAGATGTACGGGGTCAGGTGATTTCTTGGTCCTCCGCCGGTACTTGTGGATTCAAGGGTACAAGAAGGGGGACACCATTTGCCGCTCAAACCACAGCAGGAAATGCTATTCGGACAGTAGCGGATCAAGGTATGCAACGAGCAGAAGTCATGATAAAAGGTCCCGGTCTCGGAAGAGATGCGGCATTAAGAGCTATTCGTAGAAGTGGTATACTATTAAGTTTCATACGGGATGTAACCCCTATGCCACATAATGGATGTAGGCCCCCTAAAAAAAGACGTGTGTAAAAGGAAAAATAAACATTGAAGAGATTTCAAGAGAAATAAATAATTCAAGGATTTGATCAAAATATATTATTATGGTTCGAGAGAAAGTAAGAGCATCCACTCGGACACTACAGTGGAAGTGTGTTGAATCAAGAGCAGACAGTAAGCGTCTTTATTATGGACGCTTTATTCTGTCTCCACTTATGAAAGGTCAAGCCGACACAATAGGCATTGCGATGCGAAGAGCTTTGCTCGGAGAAATAGAGGGAACATGTATCACACGCGCAAAATCTGAGAAAATACCACATGAATATTCTACCATAGTGGGTATTCAAGAATCAGTACATGAAATTTTAATGAATTTGAAAAAAATTGTATTGAGAAGTAATCTGTATGGAACTCGGGACGCGTCTATTTGGGTCAAGGGTCCTGGATATGTAACTGCTCAAGACATAATTTTACCACCTTCTGTGGAAATCGTTGATAATACACAACATATAGCTAACCTAACAGAACCTATTAATTTGTGTATTGGATTACAAATCGAGAGGAATCGCGGATATCGTATAAAAACACTAAATACCTTTCAAGACGGAAGTTATCCTATAGATGCTGTATTCATGCCTGTTCGAAATGCAAATTATAGTATTCATTCTTATGTGAATGGGAATGAAAAACAAGAGATACTTTTTCTCGAAATATGGACAAATGGAAGTTTAACTCCTAAAGAAGCGCTTTATGAAGCCTCTCGGAATTTGATTGATTTATTTATTCCTTTTTTACATGCGGACGAAGAAAACTTAAATTTAGAAAACAATCAAGACAAAGTTACTTTACCCCTTTTTACTTTTCATGATGGATTGGCTAAACTAAGGAAAAATAAAAAGGAAATAGCATTGAAATCGATTTTTATTGACCAATTAGAATTGCCTCCCAGGATCTATAATTGTCTCAAAAGGTCCAATATACATACATTATTGGAGCTTTTGAATAACAGTCAAGAAGACCTTATGAAAATAGAACATTTTCGCATAGAAGATGTAAAACGTATATTGGACATTTTAGAAATAGAAAAGCATTTTGCAT